AATTCAACGATCGGCCAAAATTCAAATGAATTGCATGCAATTAGATATCAAATCTTGATATTGTATTGATATGTAATGATTCATACTAATGAATTCGTCCATTTGTAGTCAGGCGGGATAATAATGATAATAAAGAAAAGTAAACGAATAATTTACATTTACAAACTAAAAAAAAAAGTGGGTTAGGGGGGTCGAACTAAGTATATGTAATGTAATGGCTATAAATCAACTCTTATGTATGTTTCAAAGAAAAATTCTAGAATTTGGTTGAATTGAATATAAGATGCAAATGTTTGGTTTACGTTATGGAAGAACCGCATGTATATGTGATATTAGATATTTACTAGTTATATATGAATGATCTATATATCTTATTTTTATTTCCTTTCCCGCCACACCGTGAATTTTGATGTGGATTCCTAGTCCTTCTGTTTCGTCTGGTACGAATGAATAAACAGACGAAATCGAGCATAAAGAGTGAAGAATAGAAATAACGGAATTGAAACAGCGGTTTGGAACAAAGAAATGGCAGAAATAGAGTCTTATGGATTGATAAAAACTCCAGGGGATAGGAATGAAAAATGAGATACCGAAGAAGTTCTGATAATTCAATAATCTCATTACTTTAATTCAAATTCACAGGTCTTAGTTATTTCGACTAGATGGATCTTAGTAATGGACGGAATAATAATTCATTGGTTGATTGTATCATTAACCATTTCTTTATTTTTAGGCGAGGAGCTTACCATGAATCCACTGATTTCTGCCGCTTCCGTTATTGCTGCTGGATTGGCCGTAGGGCTGGCTTCTATTGGACCTGGAGTTGGTCAAGGTACTGCTGCGGGCCAAGCCGTAGAAGGTATCGCGAGACAACCAGAAGCAGAGGGTAAAATACGAGGTACTTTATTGCTTAGTCTGGCTTTTATGGAAGCTTTAACAATTTATGGGCTAGTCGTGGCATTAGCACTTTTATTTGCAAATCCTTTTGTTTAATCCTAGAAATGCGAAAGTTTTTTTCTTATTTTATTACCTTGGTCTTGTCACTTGCTTTTCCGAATTATATCAAGAGTTCACTCCTACAAGAACTTTCAATTATTCGTTGAGACAACACTCCGTGGGAAGGACTAATTTGAGGATCAGGAATTAGCAGATCCATTCGTTTTCTTCCTTCCCGTTCTTAATTCAATGGAAACATTTTTTGTTTTTAGAAAGCGTTGCAACAAACGAGGTATTTCGCAATTGACATGAGACCTGGAACCTAATACTAAACAAATTCAGTATTTTCTCATTTTCATTCAAGTTCCCAATAAGAAAATGGAAATAGAAATTTCCTTATTTCATTTCTCAATTGAATTATTGAATATTGAAATTAATAAAAAAATCAATAAAAAAAAAAAAGGGGGCAAAGTAACACAAAAGGAGCTCTGTTCTATTTTGTTAGTCCTATCTATAAGAGGAGATCATATGAAAAATGTAACCGATTCTTTCGTTTCCTTGGGTCACTGGCCATCCGCCGGGAGTTTCGGATTGAATACCGATATTTTAGCAACAAATCCAATAAATCTAAGTGTAGTACTTGGTGTATTGATCTTTTTTGGAAAGGGAGTGTGTGCGAGTTGTTTATTTCAATAATAGGCTGGATCTAACCAGCTGCACTCTATTTGATTTTTCTTCATAACTAGGAAAGAAAGGTGCACGATCTCGCGAATTACGTCTGAATAAATTCGGAAATCATATGTACGAACCATAGCATTTCGTGGCTCATTGGGAAATCAACTTTGATTCTCTATCAACCAATAATGTGGGACCCTTAACATGGTTAAAGCTAAACTGTTTGAAGTCCAGGCGCAACATTGGTACTCTTTCTACCACTATATTAGTATGGAGATGGTTTCAAAATGAATAGTTGCAATTTAGCCGATATAGAACACTCATATCGATAAAATGATTTGAACCATTTAATTTACTGGAAAAAGGGCACCCTGGCCTTTCTTTATCCAATGCTGAATCGACAACCTGTGTATAAAGTACGAGGAATTTTTTGGATTTGGAGAAAAAAAAAGAAACAACTTTGCTGATAATTACAGAGTTTTTGTCTGGTCGGAAGAGTCCTCCAAAAATTCTGGTCTTGATCAACGATCAGTTTCTATATTTTGGAATATGAACAGAGAAGAAAGGATAAGCTCATTACAAAAAAAAAAGATATGGGAATGTCCCATAAAATAAAATAAATAAGTAACTGAGCGTGAGAGCCAAATGAATTGAAAGATTCATGTTTGGTTCGGGAAGAGATCATGGAATTTTTGAAATGAATGGGAAGATAATCTACTTTCATTAAGTGATTTATTAGATAATCGAAAACAGAGAATCTTGAATACTATTCGAAATTCAGAAGAACTACGTGGAGGTGCCATTGAAAGGCTGGAAAAAGCCCGGGCCCACTTACGAAGAGTGGAAAGGGAAGCAGAGGATTATATAGTGAATGGGTACCAGGAAATAG